ACGGTGTTGGGTCAGAATAACTTTTTGACTCTGCGCCAGTGATTCCCCTATTATTTATTAGTGAACAATAATTGAATAATTCCTTCATAGAGATAGAGGACATAATTCACATGGATATAGTAAATCTCGCTTGGGCTGCTTTAATGGTAGTCTTTACGTTTTCCCTTTCACTAGTAGTATGGGGAAGGAGTGGACTCTAGAAGTACTACTAATTGAGTTTAGGAACTAAACAGTATCACTTTTTTTTATAGATCGTTCGGCAAAGTTTTTTTTATTTAAAATTTCACTATTTCAATTTAAAATTTTATTTTTAAATTGAAATAGAAATGAAAAATATCTTCATTTCGAAATTCTCTTGGATTTTAGTTGAGTAATGTATTCTATGAATAATAAATATATATGAAGAATACTCTTTCAATCAAAGAAATATTTCAATTATTTCCGTGTTCGTATTTTGAAAGTAAAAAAAGTAAAAGGAATACAAATGGTAGGAAATTTATTCCAACTGAATTCTTCATAAATTTTCTATTTCGATGAACTGACTCTTACCAAAGTTAGATATGGACCATGAGGAAGAACGGAACTTTTTTTTATTTTGTTTACCTCTTTACTGTTCAAAGATCAAAGAGAAAACAATTCGGTTATTCCATTACGTGGATACACATTGGGAAACAACATAGTAGTTGTCCAACGAGATACTGCACATCCTAAAATATTGTCTTGGGCGAGTCACATATTGCGCCGCTTGTTTTAGTTTTACTATTTTAGAAATTTTATTTATGTTTTGCTTGTTTTATTGAACCCATTTCATATCATGGTTCAAACGTTAAAAGTCGACGGGTTTTACTAATCCTTTTCGAAATCCGAAGAAGTTCCCATGGATCATTTGTCAACTCCTCAATCAATGACTTCTTCGATAGGTATAATAAAATAATCTTTTAGTTAGCATTCCGACGAAGAAGTCATTGATTCTTTCGATCGGGATTCATATTGAAAATAATCAGAAATCTAGGAATTCTAATCGTAAAAGTCGCTTTCGATTATTTCAAATTAATTTAATTGAAATCAACACAAATTAAATACAAATAGATAAAGCAAAGAAATAGAATTGGGATACTATATAATATACATTATCACTATATATATTATATATACGTAATTAAATCGATTTCTATATATATAGAAAAGGAATATGATGATACTATTGTAGATTGATCTATATTAATCTATATTAAATTAACCCGCATTACAATACAACTTTATACACTACAATAACAATACTAGATAGTATGGTAGAAAGAAATATCTGAATCTTTCTACCATACTATCGTATCTCATAGAATACGACTGATTCTAGTCTGCCCATTTCATTTAAGACGCGAAATTTTTATCCTTTTCTTCTCTGCAATTATTGATAAGAAATAAAAAATAAAGTTTAATTCAAATTAATCACCTTGGCTGACTGTTTTTACGTATATTATAAGTAAAAAAGCAGTAGGAACTAGAATAAACAGTGCAGTAGCAATAAATGCGAGAATATTTACTTCCATAATCTCATTGTTTAATTTTTCTTTAATTCGCAATAACTCGGGAGTTAATCCCATAGAGATAATAAATCTTTCGCCTGTAAATTCAATGGGATGCATTACATCTCGATGATATCGAATCGGATCAATATCATGAATAACAATATCGGAGCTATCAAATCGATTCATCGTCAAGAATTGAATAGTATAACATAGGACGATCTTTTATCCATACTGAACTCAAAATTTGATTCCCGATACAATCAATAATTCCTTTATTTATTTATCATTCTTTTCCATTCTTTCTTTTCTATAACCTACCGCCCTCTTTGTACAATCATCTGATGAAGTATCATCTAACCGCCTTTCCACTTACCATTGGTTCTAAACAAACCCCAACAAACAATAGAAGCTCAATGAAAAAAAAGGAAGGAGCTAAGTTATAACCTCCTTTTTTTAATGATCCAATCTTCTTGGAAAACAAAAGAAGTATGATAAAGACGAGTACAAATTCCGGTATAAAAAAATCGAATATTCCATCAAATTAACTATTTTTTTATATATTTATATATAAATTTAAAAAGTTTGTTCTTTCAAGGAAAAACCCTTATAAAATATAAAAAAAAAAAATTCATTACCTCGCTAATAAAAAAGTGATCCTTGTTTGATCTTTATTTTTTAAATATCCTCTTTCATTGGATTAGTAATGGGACGCATATATCAAAAGCTCAATGCGAAATTTGAATGAGATAGATTATTTCAAATTAGTAAAATTTGAAATTGAGGTTACACAAAATAGGGCCCGAAAAGGATATACTTTTTTTTTAATCTTAAAAAAAAAGTATTCTATACTATTCTATACACAGTAACTATGTTCAATTTTTTTTATATTGTACAAATTCCATTTATGTATGTACTCCCGGGAAACATACAATACTCTACTCTATTTCATATTTCACAGATCGGGAGTAATTGAAAAAGCCAGACCCAGTACAGTACGGTATCCCGTGGAATCCTGAATCTGATGCTAATAATATAATATAATAATTGTACTAATCCACATATGCCTCTCTCCCATCAATCGAATCGGTACTAGTCGAAGAAATGGAAATTCCCCCATTTGGTTTTTGGTTGATGATAAATGTGAAACGAAAAAGAAAAAAAGAAGAGGGATCGCTGTTGGGAATGAAATTATGTTATTTGGACTTCTTTTCACAAAAAATAGAGAGATGAATTGATATAGTTTTTTATTGGATTTGGATTCGTCGGGACTGACGGGGCTCGAACCCGCAGCTTCCGCCTTGACAGGGCGGTGCTCTGACCAATTGAACTACAATCCCAAGTAAATACCATAATAAAATAAAGTATACATATTTTTATGATTTCATTCTAACCCTTTCAATTTCGATTAGAATTGGCGTGTTGTAACAGAGCTGCGAGTGTGATATATCGATACCCATATGTATATGTACTTTAGTGAGAGCAGCCGGTATTACTAGTAATCCTTTCGTTATTGCCAAATCAATTGGATAATCACTCGTTCAATCAAAAAAGTTTTTTTTTATTTACTCTTTTCCTTAAACTTTACTTTATAGTTACGGATCCTGATATGAATCTAGATCATTAGCAAGATCAGAATTTCTTGTAAAAAGAGAGTAAATAAATAGTGGTATAGATATATCATAAAATGGATTTCTTCCGTATTGGGATTGGGGGATCGGGCATTTCTGGAGAGCAACAAATGGGTTATATTATATCATTTCATGGCGGATCGGCAAATTATTGGGCCGAGCTGGATTTGAACCAGCGTAGACATATTGCCAACGAATTTACAGTCCGTCCCCATTAACCGCTCGGGCATCGACCCAGGAAGAATCAATTCCAGGCTTATTGATAATCCACGATCAACTTCCTTTCGTAGTACCCTACCCCCAGGGGAAGTCGAATCCCCGCTGCCTCCTTGAAAGAGAGATGTCCTGAACCGCTAGACGATGGGGGCAGACTTGCACGACCGCCATCATACTATGTTCATAGTATGAATAGTTTTTTAAAATTGTCAATATAATGGAATGGTATGACTCGATACGAAGGATCTTTCCGTCTTTCACGATTCTTTCTATACAATTTTTTTCGATAAAAGTTTGGTTCAAAGGCCACGCCGAATCTCTTTATCCGAATCTCTTTATCAATGATTCAATGAAATATCTTGGATCTATGTTAAATTAGTGGATACATGTATCACTCAAATGAATTTAGTTATGATGTCAATTAGGATAGTCTTGAAACAATTCATTGTATTGATATTTATCAAATCCAATATCAATAAACCGTTTTATTTTACCTATTTTTATTTTACCTATATTATATACTCTATATTAAATTATATTAAATTCTTTAATTTACTTTTACTGGATAAAGAAAATTTTTCATTCCTGAATGAACCCTTAATACTTATTATAAGATATATCTATGTACATCTATTATAATAAGTATATATACTAAACTCATAGTGTCTTTATTCAGGAATTGAATTGGATCAAACAAGCCCTTTTAACTCAGTGGTAGAGTAACGCCATGGTAAGGCGTAAGTCATCGGTTCAAATCCGATAAGGGGCTTTGATTTTTTCATAAATCATAAAACTCCGGCAGTAGTATTCATATTTGAAGTGCGAATAAAGATATTGTTGATCTTTGTAATAAAGTAATAAAAAAAAAGTAACAAACCGTATAATTTAATATTTTAATATATAATCAAAATCAACATTATAACATTATAATTAATTATAGTATGGTTATAAATTTGCTATTTTAATAAATTAAATATATTATTAAATAAAAAATATATTATTTATTAATTTATTATTAAATATTTAATATAATTATTATAAATATTATATTAAATATTATAATGAATGTAAGGATAAGTCGTCTCGTTAAATCTTCAAATATTACTATTCCTTTCCTATTTTCCATTATTCCAATTAAATCGATTAGAAATCAACAAAATAAAAAGTAAGTGGACCTAACCCATTGCATCATAATTATATCCACTATTCTGATATTAAAATTCGATAGAGATAAAATTGGATCTTTTTTTTCTTTGGACTACGCGGGAATCTGTCGATATATCCGATTTAATCTTCTTGTTCCTAGACGTTCTATAGGAATAAATTAGGAATGAATAAATTACTATTCCCTTCCTTTACCGAGAAACATTTATTCCAAGTCACAACATACGAGCCATTTAAAATATCTTTCTTTGATTCCAATTCCAGAACACAAGATCCGTTTTATTAGTTATATCTTATATATCTATTTATATATCTAGCAAATCGCTATTTCATGTACTAAATATTTCCATCCATATTGATACATGCAATATTTTTGTTCCGACAACGTAATGGGGAATGTATGCGAGAAGGGTACTTTCATTTCGAGTCTCATATTATTTAATATTTAATTAACTAATATGTA